TGCTATATTGGATTTGCATCAGGTTTTGGATCAATCTATATTGAGTGACTGCCTTCATTATGTTGTTGCTAGCAAATACCGCTCTTTTTGTTTTTGGATCTTCCAAATCATTCCCGCAGAAGATCCTGACCCATTCGTTTCTGATATTTTGATAAAAAGACCCATTCTCTTCATAAAAAATAGGAATAGGAGGTAGCACCAAAAAAGATTTCTTTTTCGATTCATCCCTGGAGTTGAATACCCCGTTCAAGAATTGTTTTTGATCCAATCCGTAGGAATCAATAGAAAAGGCAAATCCCCTATGATACACCAGATCCGGCTCGGTTATTGATAGAGTAAATAAATCTGCCATGTCTGTAAATCTCTCTTCTGATTCCAAATCGTGGTGTAACGTGTATCCTCCCCTGTTCCGGCCAGGGAATAGATGAAAGAAATCCAAAAATGGATTTTTGTTCAAGAATGAAATCCTATTGAACTTATTGAAACTGTCCATATCCGGTTCATCCTTCGGAACCATATCACAGCCCGGATCTGACGATATAGGATGAATTGAGACGGTATTTTGTAAATATGTAATTATCTTGAATAGATAAAGCATTTCTTGATTTTCCGATCGCCTGGAAGGGACAAAAGAAAGATCTTCTTGTTTCTTCAACAATTTCTGCTCTCTAGTGGACCTCTCAGTAGGATGCGAACTCAGATGAAGTTCTGACCATCTGTCAGAGAAAAAAGAATGAACGGATCCTGTACGATTCCCCAAAAATGCTTCGATTTTTATCTCTGTTCGTTCCGTTTGAAGATCCCAAAGAATCGGTCTTTCTTTTTTGACTTGTTTAAGCGCGTTTTGGCGGTAAATGGTCCATGGGTGAGACCCATTCAATTTACTAATGAAATCCAAAGTCTCTCTGGGTTGATCAGAAAATCCTTTCAATTTCAATTGGCTAGAGTCCCTCTTTTTTCCGTTTGGAAGAGAGAGGAGCGAAACAATCAACCTATTGATATTGGAAGACTCAACGGATTCTTCCAATGTATCGTTTCTGGGCCCAATGGAATTCATAGGTATAGGAAAAAGCCCTATCAAATAGCGATTTTTGCTTTCGACCATATTTCGATTATTAATACGATAGAGCAGAACCACTACTACAAAGAGTATTCCACCCCTGATCCTGAAACCTCGATTGCTTCTTGAATCCTGTGAATTGCGTGAAAGTAGAATACTCCAAACTCGGGGGTCAAAAAGTTTTATAAAACGTTCTTGGTAAAAACAAATGTGAATCAAAGATACTACTGAATTGAATTGGTTCCATGAATCTAATAAAGAGCGAGAATTCTTGATCTCTCTCAATATCTCTTTTAATTCAAAAAAAAAAGCTTTTGATACTCTTACCATTTTTGGATACCTCCTTTTTAATGAAAATTACGTTCTTAATATGCATTTATGACAATGAAAATAAGATTGCTTTATGATAAAGATTTGATTTCAATTGAAATTTGGTTATTCACCATGTAGGAGGATCCCTGTTAAGCATCCATGGCTGAATGGTTAAAGCACCCAACTCATAATTGGCGAATTCGTAGGTTCAATTCCTACTGGATGCATCCCAATGGGACCCTCCAATAAGCCTATTGGAGCTCTCTCTTAATGGTAATAGCTATGAATAGTCGTCGGCTTCCTAATTTATTAGGATATCACATTATTAGGATGAGGATATCACAGATCATGATCGATATCAAATAGATCCTAAAAATAGGCCGCGGGTTGGGCGAACGACGGGAATTGAACCCGCGCATGGTGGATTCACAATCCACTGCCTTGAGCCACTTGGCTACATCCGCCCCCAGTTAGGACTATGATTTAGATTAATCAATCTATTTGTAACTGTTTTTTTTTCAAGTTCTAACTGTTTTTTCAAGAACATATGTCAGTTAAATACTATGCATTTTCATTCTAATGAAAGAAAGAAAAAAGAGAAATAAAGCCCCCTTCATAGACCAAGGGAGAATTATTTCTCTTTTTTTTTCTTTTATAGATTAGAACTAATGTGGTATATTTCTATCATAATATATGAACAGTAAGAACTAGCATTCTTATTCAAACTAGAACTTCTAAGGAATCCAAATAGATTTATGGATGGAATCAAATATCCAGTATCTGCAGACAAAAGCATTCGGTTATTGTTGAAAAATAAATATACTTTGAATGTGGAATCAGGATCCACTAAGACAGAAATAAAGCATTGGGTTGAACTCTTCTTTGGCGTCAAGATAATAGCTATGAATGATCATCGACTTCCGAGAAAGAGCAAAAGAAAAAAAATGAGATCTATGATGGGACAGACAAGACATTACAGACGTATGATCATTACACTTGAATCCGGTTATTATATTCCACCTTTTAGAACTAAATAAACTCCAATCAAAATATTTACTAACATGGTCATCCATTTATACAAAACTTCTACCCCGAACACACACAATCGAACCATAGACAGGCAAGTGAAATCCAATCCACCCAAAAATTTGATCTCTGGACAGCGTCGCTGTAGTAAAGGTCGTAATACCAGAGGAATCATTACCGCAGGGCATAGAGGGGGAGGTCACAAGCGTCTATACCGTAAAATAGATTTTCGACGGAACGAAAAAAACATATATGGTAGAATCATAACCGTAGAATATGACCCTAATCGAAATGCATACATTTGTCTCATACACAATGGGGATGGTGAGAAGAGATATATTTTACATCCCAGAGGGGCTATAATTGGAGATACCATTATTTCTGGTACCGAAGTTCCTATAAAAATGGGAAATGCCCTACCTTTGAGTGCGGTTTGAACTATTGATTTACGTAATTGGAAGTAACCAATTAGGTTTACAACGAAACCTAGAAATCAATCACTGATCCAATTGGAGTCCCTCTTATAGGATAGACCTCTTCAGAAAACTGAAGAGTAACGGCAGCAAGTGATTGAGTTCAGTAGTTCCTCATATAAAATTATTGACTCTAAAAATATAATAATATGGAGAAAGCAAAGTTGTTTCAAGCATCTATAGAACCGGAAGCACCCCCTTCTTTCAAAGATAAGAGGAAGAGGTATTCAAATTCAATTTGATGGTCAGAGGCAAATTGAAAGCTAAGGAGTGGGAATTCTAAAGATTCCCCCGGGGAAAATAGAGATGTCTCCTACGTTATCCATAATATGTGGAAATATCAACGTAATTTCATAGAGTCATTCAGTCTGAATGCTACATGAAGAACACAAGCCAGATGACGGAACGGGAAAACCGAGGATGTAGAAGATCATAGATTCATTCGATAGATTTGGGTTTTTAGATATCCACCCTGATTATATGATATATCTAAGATCTGTCTGTGTAGAAATATCATCGACATCTAGAAAGCTGTATGCTTTGCAAGAAGCTTGTACAGTTTGGGAAGGGATTTTGATTGATCAAAAATAAGGAATCTACTTCAACCGATATGCCCTTAGGCACGGCCATACATAATATAGAAATCACACTTGGGAGAGGTGGACAATTAGCAAGAGCAGCAGGAGCTGTAGGGAAATTGATTGCAAAAGAGGGTAAATCAGCCACATTAAAATTACCTTCCGGGGAGGTCCGTTTGATATCCAAAAATTGCTCGGCAACGGTCGGACAGGTGGGGAATGTTGGGGTAAACCAGAAAAGTTTGGGTAGAGCCGGATCTAAGCGTTGGCTCGGTAAGCGTCCTGTAGTGAGGGGAGTAGTTATGAACCCTGTAGACCATCCCCATGGGGGTGGTGAAGGGAGGGCCCCAATTGGTAGAAAAAAACCCACAACCCCGTGGGGTTATCCTGCACTTGGAAGAAGAACTAGAAAAAAGAATAAATATAGTGATAATTTTATTCTTCGTCGACGTAGTAAATAGGAAAAAAATCTAATTTCTTTCTTCGTCTTTTCAGAAGAAAAATATAGGAGTAAGCTGTGACACGTTCAGTCAAAAAAAAACCTTTTGTAGCAAATCATTTACTAAGAAAAATGGATAAGCTTAATATGAAAACAGAAAAAGAAATCATAACAACGTGGTCCCGGGCATCTACCATTATACCCACAATGGTGGGCCATACTATTGCTATCCATAACGGACTCGTGCATTTGCCTATTTATATTACAGATCGTATGGTAGGCCACAAATTGGGCGAATTTGCGCCTACGTTAACTTTTCGAGGACACGCAAAGGGCGATAATAGGTCGCGTCGTTAAGAAGTCTTAATAAAAATTGATTTTAATAAAAGGAGATTAGATATATATCTATCTACATGCCTTATCATTTATTAGTAGGAGTTAAACTTTATTTTATGTTTTTGAAGAAACAAATAGAAACATACGCGTTAGGTCAACATATACCTATGTCTGCGCACAAAGCAAGAAGAGTCATTGATCAAATTCGTGGACGTTCCTACGAAGAAACAGTTATGATACTAGAACTCATGCCTTATCGAGCATGTTATCAAATTTTTAAATTAGTTTATTCTGCAGCAGCAAATGCGAGTTACAATATAGGTTCCAACGAAGTTAATTTAATCATTAGTAAAGCTGAAGTCAACGAAGGTACTACCGTGAAAAAATTAAAACCCCGAGCTCGGGGACGCAGCTTTCCGATAAAAAGACCTACCTGCCATATAACTATTGAAGTGAGAGATCTGTCCTTACCCAAATATGTACCGAGAACCTTTCTGGAATGGTCCAAAAAACCTAAATGTCAAAAGAAGTATACAGATGTGACGTATCGTAATATGTATAGTAATGGGGGACTATGGGACAAAAAATAAATCCACTTGGTTTCAGACTTGGTACAACGCAAAGCCATCATTCCATTTGGTTTACACAACCAAAAAAGTATTCTGAGGGTCTACAAGAAGATCAAAAAATAAGAAATTATATCAAGAATTATGTACAAAAAAATTTGAAAATAGTTTCTGGTGTCGAGGGAATTGGACGTATAGAGATTCAAAAAAGTATCGATTTAATAAAGGTCATAATCTATATGGGGTTCCCAAAGTTATTAACTGAAAATCGACCGAAAGGAATTGAAGAACTGCAGAGGAATCTACAAAAAAAATTTCCTTGCGTGAACCGAAAACTTAACATTGCTATCACAAGAATTTCAGAACCTTATGGAAATCCTACTATTCTGGCCGAATTTATAGCTGGCCAATTAAAGAATAGGGTTTCGGTTCGGAAAGCGATGAAAAAGGTTATTGAATTAACTGAACAAGCAGATACCAAAGGAATTCAAGTAAAAATTGCGGGTCGTATTGATGGAAGAGAGATTGCAGGTGTTGAATGGATCAGAGAAGGTAGGGTTCCTCTACAAACTATTCGAGCTAAAATTGATTATTGTTCTTATCCAGTTCGAACTATATATGGAGTATTAGGCATCAAAATTTGGATATTTATAGACGGGGAATAAGAAACCTTTACCCATTTTTTTCGTTTCTACATCCACGAAAAAAAATTCCTTCTTTTCTCCGCAATCAAAACGACGAATTTGCATGCTTTATTCTACAGGGTTGAATCAAAATTCAATTGATGGTTTAATATAATTAAAATTGCTATGCTTAGTGTGTGACTCGTTGGTTGTTTTGGGATTAAGCTGAAATAAAGACCAATCCCTTACTTTAGTTTAAACTCATAACTATAGAACTAATAACCAACCCATCACTTGACATGATCTGGACCCAAAGAACCAGTCAAAATATGATATTCGATCATATGATTGTAGCAACTGATTCAGTTTTTGGTTTTCGAATAAACCAAAGAAAAATTCATTTGATTCTAAGTTGTAAAGTGAATATAGAATAATGAAGGGTGTGGATGAAAGGGACGATTGAGAGAAAGAGAGAATAAAGAATACCAATGATATATAATTCCAAATATAAATCATATGTAAGGTCTATGAATCATATCATAAAGGCAATGTAATAAAGCATCATCTCTAATGAAATGAATCGACTCATTGAAAAAAAAAAAAATCAAGAGCTTCGAGCCAATAAAGACTGAGAAGATTGACTCAATAATAAATTTCATTAGGAGCTCCATTGTAGAATTAAGACCTAACCATTCAGTAAGAAGCGATGGGAACGACGGAACCTGTGAATATTAAAAAGATTCTATTGAAAACGAATTCTAATGATTCATTGATCAGGATGGCGAAATGAGCCGGAAACCAATTCATCTACTCGGAATAGTCATGAGCCAACGCTACAAATGAAAAAACGATTGAAAGAGTCAATATTCGCCCGCGAAAGCTCTAACTTTGATGAATTACAAAATACAAAATAGATGAGTCAATCCACTTGTATAAGGGACCAAACTAAAGTAACGATTCATTACTAACATTCTAATAAATAATAGAAGAAATATAATACTAAAAAATTCCAATTTAAATAGAAAGAGTTAGTTCATCTGTTTTGTTATCTATACAAATAAGATATACAAATGACTAATCCATTTTATCTAAATCTAACTGAGTTAAAGTTAAAATAAATATATAATTCGCCGTATTTCTCTTTCTCATTCAATAATGTATATCTTAAGTCAAGATATGTCTTAATTAGAATGAAAGATTTGTAAATCCTTTATATTCTATTCGCGAGGAGCTGGATGAGACAAAATTCTCACGTCCAGTTTTGTAGTAGAGATGGAATTCATAACCAACCATCAACTATAACCCTAAAAGAACCAGATTCCGTAAACAACATAGAGGCAGAATGAAAGGAATATCTTATCGAGGTAATCATATTTGTTTCGGAAAATACGCTCTTCAGGCCCTTGAACCCGCTTGGATCACATCGAGACAAATAGAAGCGGGTCGACGAGCAATGACACGAAATGCGCAACGTGGCGGAAAAATATGGGTACGTATATTTCCAGACAAACCGGTTACAGTGAGACCCGCAGAAACACGGATGGGTTCGGGGAAAGGATCACCCGAATTTTGGGTGGCTGTTGTTAAACCGGGCCGAATACTTTATGAAATAGGCGGAGTAACAGAAAATATAGCTAGAAAAGCTATTTCAATAGCAGCGTCCAAAATGCCTATCCGCGCTCAATTCATTATTTCAGGATAAAAACCTAGAATAGACTAAAAGGAGATCTGTCTTGGGGATTCAAAAAAATTGATAGCAAGCGCTGATTTCTTTATTTTTATTTTGGACAAAACTTTGGACAAAAAATATTTTTTTTTCTTCGCCCTCCGCATTGAAAGAACAGATTCAAAAAAATGATATGATTCAACCTCAAACCTATTTGAATGTAGCGGATAACAGCGGGGCTCGAAAATTGATGTGTATTCGAATCATAGGAGCTACCAATCGTCGATATGCTCATATCGGTGACGTTATTATTGCTGTGATCAAAGAAGCAGTGCCAAATATGCCTCTAAAAAGATCAGAGGTGGTCAGAGCTGTAATTGTACGTACTTGCAAAGAACTCAAACGTGACAACGGTATGATAATACGATATGATGACAACGCTGCAGTTCTCATTGATCAAGAAGGAAATCCAAAAGGAACTCGAATTTTTGGTGCAATTGCCGGGGAGTTGAGACAGTTCAATTTTACTAAAATTGTTTCATTAGCTCCCGAGGTATTATAAAACGAGATCGTGATATGGCTATAAAAAAAAATTTTAAATCGATTCAGGTTAATTAGTAGATTGGATTTCACGCATATACCTTTGATAATTCATAGTCATCAAAAAGTAAAAAAAAACAAACAAGAACCACATGTTGATTATATCCTAATTTTGAGGCAAAAATTTTTCATTCATCATGGGTAGAGATACTATTGCTGACATAATAACCTCTATACGAAATGCTGATATGGATAAAAAAAGAGTGGTTCGAATAGCATCTACTAATCTCACTGAAAATATTGTGAAAATACTTTTCAGAGAAGGTTTTATTGAAAATGTGAGAAAACATTGCGAAAATGACAAAGCTTTTTTGGTTTTGACCCTACGACATAAAAGAAATAGTCAAAATCTTTTCAGAACTTATAGAAATAGAAAACTTTTAAATTTAAAACGGATCAGTCGACCTGGTTTACGTATCTATTCTAACTACCAACGAATTCCTAGAATTTTAGGAGGGATGGGGGTTGTAATTCTTTCTACTTCTCGAGGTATAATGACAGACCGAGAGGCTCGACTAGAAAAAATCGGCGGAGAAATTTTGTGTTATATATGGTAATCCTTCTAATATTCGAATTATATTTACGATTTCCTACTTTGAAAAAAAGGGGGGCAGGCTGTCTAATAATGTTCTTCCTCTATTTATTAATACTTGAAGGAGGTTTTAATGCAAGAAAAAAAAATTATTTATGAGGGTTTAATTACTGAATCACTTTCCAATGGTATGTTCCGGGTTCGTTTAGATAATGAAGATTTGATTCTAGGTTATATTTCAGGAAAGATCCGACGTGGTTTTATACGGATACTTCCAGGCGATAGAGTGAAAGTTGAAGTAAGTCGTTATGATTCAACCAGAGGACGTATAATTTATCGACTTCCAAATAAGGATTCGAAAGACAAAGATTAGGTGTTCTTTTTCCAACTTTTACATTTCTTATCGTAGAAGGATAATTAGAGATGAAAATTTGACAGAAACTTATTTTCTTCCAAGAAGTAGATTCAGAGTTAAGAAAAGGAATGAGAAATATGAAAATAAGAGCGTCTGTTCGTAAGATTTGTGAAAAGTGCCGCCTAATCCGTAGGCGAGGACGAATTATAGTAATTTGTTCCAACCCAAGACATAAACAACGTCAGGGATAATCAGAATAGTTAATATGGGGTTGTGTACAAAAAAATGAGGTTCTTTTTTTGATCTAAAATGGATATATCCATAGATTTCTGACTCATATCTATGAGATGATAAAATATGGCAAAAGCTATACCGAGAATTGGTTCACGTAGGAATGGACGTAGTAGTACACGTAAGAGTACACGTAGAATCCCAAAGGGAGTTATTCATGTTCAAGCAAGTTTTCATAATACTATTGTAACTGTTACAGATGTACGGGGTCAAGTAGTTTCTTGGTCTTCTGCCGGTACTTGTAAATTCAGGGGAAAAAGAAGAGGAACGCCATTTGCTGCTCAAACCACGGTAGGAGATGCTATTCGTACAGTAGTGGATCAAGGTATGAAACGAGCCGATGTCATGATAAAGGGTCCCGGTCTCGGAAGAGATGCTGCATTACGAGCTATTCGCAGAAGCGGTATACGATTAACTTTCGTACGTGATGTAACGCCTCTGCCACATAATGGCTGTAGGCCCCCCAAAAAAAGACGCGTGTAGAAATAAAGATTGAAGGGGTTTGAAGAGAAACAAGAGAAATAAACGATTCAATGATCTGAGAAAATAAAATGACTATGGGTCAAGAGAAAGTAAGAATATCTACTCAAACACTAGAGTGGAAGTGCGTTGAATCAAGAGCAGACAGTAAGCGTCTTTATTATGGACGCTTTATTCTGTCTCCACTTATAAAAGGCCAAGCGGACACAATAGGCATTGCGATGCGAAGAGCTTTGCTTGGAGAAATAGAAGGAACATGCATCACACGCGCAAAATCTGATAAAATACCACATGAATATTCTACTCTAGTGGGTGTTCAGGAGTCAGTCCATGAAATTTTAATGAATTTGAAAGAAATTGTATTGAAAAGTAATCTATATGGCACTTGCAACGCATCCATTTGTGTCAGGGGTCCCAGATATATAACTGCTGAAGATATCATCTCACCGCCCTATGTAGAAATAGTTGATAATACACAGCATATAGTTACCTTGACGGAATCAATTGATTTGTGTATTGGATTACAAATTGAGAGAAATCGGGGATATCTTATAAAAACAACAAATGATTTTCAAGATGGAAGTTATCCTATAGATGCTGTATTCATGCCTGTTCGAAATGCGAATTATAGTATTCATTCTTATGGGAATGCGAATGCGAAAC